GCCTCGGGCAATTTGGAGAATAAAAAACTACTCGAAAAAAGGGCAGAATTAAAACAGAGACCGATCGAATTAAGGATATTAAGCATAAAAAATTTTGTTCTTGGAGATAATTTTGATTGAGTTATTAATATGTTTTGATATAAGGAAAAAAATGAAGAAAGGAAAATTAAGGCAGACTAAACAATACTTCTTTGAACTCACCCAATCAAAAAAAGGCTTCAATTCTTACAAGAGAATAGAAGAAATCATACTTTTATACAATATCTTAATTGAATTATATGTAATGATCAATAAAATCGGTTTAATTCTCTATCCAGATGTGCCAAAATACTAGCAAGAATCTAATCTATTCCATAGCTATTTGGAACTGGAATTGACGAACAAGGAATACCCATATTAGTGTTTAGTAGTGTCAAATAGAAATCTAAATGGGGCGTGGCCAAGTGGTAAGGCAACGGGTTTTGGTCCCGCTATTCGGAGGTTCGAATCCTTCCGTCCCAGAACATACTCTTTTTTTATATATCAGAATACCGATATCAAAATCAAAATTGCTCTTTTTTTTTTTAACAACCTTCTCTTCTTTCTAAGAGTCAAGTATTGGAGAAAATGTGATTCTTGCGTTTGATTTTTAATGATTTCTTAGGATTGGTACTCGAAGAACTGTAAGATTGGCGAATCTATTCTATCGAGTTATTTGATCTATCCAGTTATTTGAAGATGCAGGGCAGATTCAAAAGGCTTAGTTTATTTGTGTTATTTATATATAATATTCGTGATATTATCATTAATGATATTATTAATTTCTTATTAATTAGAATAGAAAAGTGTAATTAGAATATAATATAATATAAAAGTAGAATAAAAGTAAAAAAAAAAATATTGCATTCATACAATACAATATGGATTAATTTGAATTCGTATTGAGGCTTTTTCTTCATAAATTATCTATTTTTTTTATATAGAATAGAAAGAATTATATAGAATAGAAAGAAGAAGTCTACATGGATTACTATGTACCGACTGAACCAATGACTATTCATGATTCCATAATTGAATCAATGTTCCAAACTAGAGGAATGTTATGGTAAAACTTCGTTTGAAACGATGTGGTAGAAAGCAACGTGCGACTTGAAGGACATGATCGGCTGTGGATGTCAAAACCCACCACTTTCCATTATGTAGAAATGAAAGTGCTTTTGGCTCGACATCCTTTGTTCTGTTCTATTCTAATTTATAATTAGAATCCGTCTTTTTGTCGGGTTGTAATGTAAATATAAATAAAATAGTACACGATGGAGCTCGAAGAGAAACATCCATTTTTCAGGGGCAAGGATCTAGGGTTAGTTAAAGGAAATCAATAAGTTGGAACAACTTCGTAAGTATATTTTTGATATAGAAATCGAAAGCCTCCGATTCCAACAATTTTCAAATCAAAAAAAGAAAAATTGTTGGAATTGGTAAAACTCTTTCGATCAGAAGTGTATCATGCGAGAATTAATTGTTCATATGATTCTTTGATAGAAAGAAATCAAAAAAAGAGAGAAAAAGGGGCATGTTGCTGCCATTTTTGAAATGATTAAATATCGCCGAAGTAACGTCTAAACCCAATGATTCAGGGCAAAGATAAAGGATCCTAGAACAAGGTAATACCGCTTTCAATTGTCTCAACAACTATGAAGAATCTAAATAGATTCTAAACGAGACAAACAAAAAGGAGGGTTTAGAGACCACTCAATAAGAGAATGCCTAAGGTTTTTTGAGCATTTTGAAAGTTATTTGACTTGAGTTATGAGAGTACGAATGCTTTTTTCTTTTTTTTTTCGAAAAAAAAAAGACGGGTTTATTTAAATGTCTAATCGATTTGCTGGGTTTATGGATCTTTTTGACATCCTAATTCCATACATAGACATAACTTTTAATCATTTTTTCTCGAGCCGTATGAGGAGAAACCCTCTTATACGTTTCTGGGGGGGGTATTATTTAACTACATCTATCCCAATGAGCCATTTATCGAATCGTTGCAATTGATGTTCGATCCCGAAGAGAGGGAAGAGATCTTCGAAAAGTGGGTTTTTATGATCCGATAAATAATCAAACCTATTTAAATGTTCCCGATATTCTCTATTTCCTTGAAAAAGGAGCTCAACCCACAGGAACTGTTCATGATATTTTAAAGAAGGCGGGGGTTTTTACGGAACTTAGTCTTAATCAAGCAAAATTCAATTAATGAAATACAAAAAAGAGGGTGTGGATGACTCATATCTAGCTTTGTATCAATTTTTCTTTATTATTTCCTCCCCCCTCTTTTGTTCTATTCATACTTATTCTTAATTTTATTTATTATTCTTATTTATTATTGCTGCTATAGAATACCGTGTTCTATAACGACAAAACCCGATTATATTATATTGAGCTAATTTTATTGAATTTTATTGATAATTGAATTTTATTGATATAAAATATAGAGAAAAAGATTAATTGAATAAATGAAGTAATTTAA